CATTCTCTTGAAGCTCATCCTCTTTATGATAAATGATCCATTTGCCCCGAAATGACCCAGTCCAATAGGGAAATCCCAATTCAGTGGGCCTTTCGATACAATCAAATAGATTGCCACAAGGGCGCCATATTCTAGGAGCCCAAACTATGTGATTGAATAAATCCTCCTCTATCTGTTGCGGATCGAGAGCCCCTTCCCCTTCTTCAAACTCCGATTCGTATTTTTCATATAGAAATCTCTGATCAACGATAGAACAAGATCCATTTTGCATCATATCTAACTGATTCCTTGGTTCGGACCGAAGAAGTAATGTAACTCGATTATTATAAAACTGACTGCAATATTTTTCTGTCCGTGAGGATCCCGCCAGAGCCAGAGCGCCTTCTACTTCTAATAGTAATAATAGTAATAGGCCATGAACTAGATCAGAATCATTCTCAACGAATCCATAAGAAGTGATCCAATTTTTTTCATCGTGTCTGGATGAAGACCAAAGATCTTGAGCGACCGATCCGGCAGAACAACTCAAAAGATAAAGAAGTATCGTTAATTTCTTCATGCTCGTTCCAAGTTCGAAGTACCATTTGTACAAATAAGAATCCCCTCCCTTACATGATTTCTTCTTCATATAGATAGATATAGGATCTATGGGGCAATTACTTAGAAGTACATTTTGTGTAACAGCCCTTCCTATCTGATAGAAAAGGATCCCATGATCCTGAACCGATCTTATCTGGGATCGAAAATCCCAAGTTTTTCTATGAAGAGCTGATCTAATTGTATTAGTTTCTATAATGGATTTCTTCTGTGTAATACTAATTGATAGGGCCTCATTGATAAGTGCTACAAGATCTCGCGCATTGGAATCCATGGTTATGGACCCGAATCCGTTAGTATGGAACATCTTCTTTTCCAAGTGAAATCCCCTAGTATATGAAAGAATGAAAAAGTGCTTTCGTTGTTGTGGAAGAAGAAGCCTTCGTATCTTAATGCATGTATTTAATTTATTCGGAGCTATTAGAGCGGGATCCACTTTTTGGGGAATATGAGTCGAAGCAATAACAAGAATCTTTCCAGTGGAACATCTTTCACAATCCCTGGAGAGATAGTTCTCTAATAGACCGAGGGATAAGTAATTCGACTCATTCACATGCAGATCATGAATGTTTGGAATCCATATTATGCAAGGAGACATTGCTTTTGCTAATTCGAATTGAAGGGTGATATCAAATCGGTCTATTTTCGGCGTCATATACATAGTTAGCACATTCGTCATAGTTAGCAGCTCCGTATCAATATCAAGGTCATCATCAATATCGTCACTATCATCAATATTGATATCGTCACTATCATCAATATCGTCACTATCATCAATATCGATATCATCAATAAGATAACCTTTAGGTTTGTCATCCAGGAACTTGTTCGGAAATACCGTAATGAAAGGAACATAGGAGTTTGTCGCTAGGTATTTGACCAAACAGGATCGTCCAGTTCCTATAGAACCTATCACTAAAATACCTCTAGAAGGGGATAGGGCTAAGCGGAGCGAAAAGGGTTTTCCATGAGGAGATGGGGAATGAAAACTATTAGCCCCACACGAGGTTTGTGAATAAGTGATTGTCTGATAATGAGCAAGGAATATCCGTCTTTCTCCTAAACAGGATCTATTGAACTCATAATTCATTAGATCCTTTTGATGAATGTCAACTAAGTATCGTAAGGAAATTGATCCCGGTTGTTCAATCATTTGATAACCAGAGTCATTCTTTGAGAAATGATCACTATGAGTCAGACTCAATAGAATTTGATCAATCCTTTTTTCTGTCGTTAAGGTGGAGAACTGAACCAAGAATTCTCTTTCTTCATCATCAATCGAATCACTGTTCGCGACCCAGAATTCTATTTTCTCATCAATCCAATCACCGTTCACGTTTTTTCTTTTTCTTATCAATGAATAGATCTCTTTACTTGTACGACTTAGATGTCTCGTATTTCTCGAAAAAATGATTCGATTGATGGGATTTGGTATGATACTTACAAGATCGATGAGATTGATCTTCCAATATTTCTTCTTAGAACGTATTGATTTGACCCCATAAGCGGGACCACCACCCAATAGCATGTTGCCACCAGAAGCAGAACCCCGTATTTCTTCCAGAGAATCTCCTAATTGTTCCAGAACAACTAGAAAGAGATTCTTTAACCAGAAAGGATTCAGTTCAGATGTAGGATACCTATCCAGAAGTTTTCGAAATTCCATCATGTATGATGGAATCATCAAAGATTTGATCTTTTCTAACTCTGTCTGTAACTCGCTAGAGGCTCGGGAAACAAAGAGAAGATGTATACGAACGAGATATCCAGCAACAAGAAGAAGGAAAAAGATGGAATAGAGGAACTCCCGAGCATTTGTTGATCTCAGATGTGCCCATATCAATGGAACGGGTGACTCATTATTTCGATGAATCATTTCTTCGGACAGAAGAAGATTCTGTAA